TTATATTTTTTGAAATTGATGAAATTGAATAAAATCAATTGAAATAAATGAAAAAAAAATATATAGATTATTTCTTAATTTCTATAATATTATAGCTATAATATTATATTATAGATTCTTTATTATTTTTTTTCATTATTATTATTTATTATTATATTAATATTATTATATTATTATATTAATTATATTAATTATATATATATTAATTATATTATATATTCTAGATTATTTCTTATTATTTTTATTTATATTTTTTTTATTAAAATTTGAATATTAATTAATAAATTTTTTATTATTAAATACAATCTAATAATACAATTTTAATTCTATTTTATTTCGAATTTGAAATGTTTTAAATTGAATTGCTAATTTTTTTTTATTTATTGAAATTCAATTCTTTTTCTTTATAGATTTCGACTTTTATGAATAGAATCGACAGGTCCTTTGGTTTTTTTCTTAGTGATTTAGAATAAGAACAAGCAAGAGACTGGCTAGAAATTTCCATTTCAGAATTTAGAATATCTTGGTGTTGTATATTCTTTTTATTAATATCCTAGCGGAGGACCTTCTCTTGATTGAATATAAAAAAAGAAGACAGACTACCCCTCGTGCTTCGCTAGGTCTAGGTAAGGTATATGGCGAGCCTATTTTACATTTTACATTTTACATTGTTAATAATGAGACTTACCAAAGATATTACATTTTTTAACTTGTACACAAGCACGACAGGTCTTTTCTAGATCCATTGGGGTTTTTAACAGGGTGACTTGTGTCATGATTTTGACTTCAAAAATTCACCAACATTGGCTATACCAAAGAAAGGGAGTCTCAAGAACTCCTTGAATATGAAATTCGCCTCTACCCCCAAGATTAATGCCCCAAGATTAATAACAAAAGGTTTCTTTGTTTATCCGCGATTGGAAAACTATCAATTGGGTCCACTGAAACGCCTTCTTTTTTATTTCGGGTTTATGTTCTGTTTTAAAAGCTTGCCGTGAGTAAACTTATGGGAAAAATTTAGATTTCGATTAACCAACCCGACAGTTCCAAGCAACAAACAATAATGAAAAAATTATACAATTTCATTTTTTGTATTTGAGTTTTCCTTAATCATTTTGTTTTATATTTTATATTATATAATTTTATATATATATAGTAATAGTAATAATTATAGTAATAGTATAGGGCTATACGGACTCGAACCGTAGACCTTCTCGGTAAAACAGATCAAACTTTTTATTATCAAAATGATCTGAACTGTTTCAAAGACCCAACATGCATTTTTTTTTTGCATTGGGCTCTTTCATTAACTGATCAAAATATCAGCTAGTCTGCCATATTTTTTTCTTGATATATAAAACATAAGTAGATGGCTCCATATGCTCTGATTCATTATTTGGGATTCTGATCCAAGAGCACTACCAAAGTCTTTCAAGGTCTTTCAAGGGTAGGGTTATCTTGACGTAGGTCTGCTTCTGGCCTAGATCAACCTAAGTTAAATGAAGTCTCTATCGTTCTGATTACAAAATGAAATTATGAAACTTCATACACCTTAAAGTTCATAGGATGAAAAGAGATTTGTTGAGGTCCTTAGACTCATTATGCCTAGCGTTGAATAGACTGGATATTCACCTTATCAATATATCAAATCCACGATAGGGTCTATTTGGCACCTAAATAGGCACCTCAATCGGACCGAACACTTTGCCAGGCTATTGTTCCCCAAAGTTATGGGGTAAGGCATCGATTAAGATCACATTTTTTGTGATTGGATTGTATGATGGATTCCCTGAAAAACATTGGCGCGCGTGTAAACGAGGTGCTCTACCAACTGAGCTATAGCCCTTATTGCTTGTGATACATATTTTATACTGTATATAATTTCTTGTCAAGATAAATCAACATCATAAATGTTTGATCTGTTTGAGTGATATTGCTTAAATGAATATTGCTTAAGATTAGTATTGCTTATAAGTAATATGATATTTATAATCCATCCACGGGGTGAGTACCGTTTGGTTCTCTTTGAGATGATAAATGACCTACTTAACTCAGCGGTTAGAGTATTGCTTTCATACGGCGAGAGTCATTGGTTCAAATCCAATAGTAGGTATAACTTATTAGATACTGGAGTCGATGGTATCTAATAAGTTTTTGATCCACCCTTTTTTTATTTTAGTGATTTTGTTTGCTATTTCATTTTTTTTTATTGGATTTTGCTTGATTGTATTTGATTCTATTCACTCGACAGAATCCAATCAAATAAAAATAGGGTTCGAAACAGAACTTCTTTAGATTATGTGAACGTACCAACTAGCTATGTTATGAAATCAAACCGCATTGATAGCCTCTACCCGCGTCCTAGCTCTCCGCAGAGCTAGATTTGCCTCAATTGTTTGTCTCTTTCCTTCCGCTTTTCTCAAATTAGCTTCCGCGATTTCAAGAGTTTGCCGGGCTTCTTGGGGATCAATGTCACTACCCTTCTCTGCATCATTTACTA